ATTTATAGACCCGATTACTTCATTTATTTATTCACTTAATCTTTTTCTATCTATTTTATATATATCAATAAAATTTATATCAATAAAATATAAATAGATTTTTGTCGTTATAAAAGACACTCTTTTATAGTAACAATAATAAATTTAGTATGATATAAATAGAACAAAAGAGGAAATAGCAAAGAAACAAAAAGGTTATAAAAGGCTATATACAAATCATCCACATTTTTTTTATTTCATTAATTGAATTTTATTTGTTGATTAGGGCGAAGTTCCGTAAAAACCCCCGCCCTTTTTGAAATATCATGAACAGTTCCTGTAGGTTGAGCACCTTTTTCAAGGAAATATAGAATAGCAGGAACATTTAAATAGATTTGATTCTTTATCGGGTCATAAAAACCCACTTTACGAAGATCTCTTCCCTCTCGTCGGGATCGAACATCAATTGCAACGATTCGATAAATGGCTCATTGGGATAGATGAACAATACTCCCCTCCCCCCTAGAAACGTATAAGAAGTTTTCTCCTCGTACGGCTCGAGAAAATTCTAAATTATGTCTATGTATAGAATAATAATATCAAATAGATCCATAAAATCATCAAATTCATTATATTATTGATTTTAGTTTAAATACTTTTTCTTAGTCTTCCCCCCCCCCCCCAAAAAAAAAATTATTTGTATCCTCATAACTCAAGTTGAATAACTCTCAAATAACTCAAAAGAAACCTTTTAGGTATTAAATTTATTGAGTGGTCTCTAACCCTTTTTGTCTGTCTCCTTTAGAATCTATTTTGATTCTTAAATATGATCTGGTTGTTGAGACAATTGAAAACGGTATTTCCTTGTTCCAGGATCTTTATCTTTGCCTTGAATCATTGGGTTTAGACATTACTTCGGTGATCTTTAAATCGTTTTAAAACGGCAGCAACATACCATTTTTTGTGATTTCTTTCTATCAAAGAATCGTATGAATGGTTGATTCCTACGTAATACACTTTACTTTTGATTTGATCAAAAGAGTTTTACCAATTCCAACAAAATTAACTTTTAAATTTTATCGAATTGGATCCTTTAGATTTATATATCTAAAATATACTTACGAAGTTGTTCCAATTTATTGATCGATACTAACCTTAGATTCTTGCCCTTGAGAAATTAATCAATACGTTCTACTCGAGCTCCATCGTGTACTATTTACATGGCAACACTCTCAAAAATGAGGGTTCCAGTGGAACAGAACAAATAATGATGTCGAGCCAAGAGCACTTTCGTTCCTATATAATATAAAAAAGTGGTGGATGTAAGAATCCACAGCTGATCATGTCCTTCAAGTCGCACGTTGCTTTCTGCCACATCGTTTTAAACGAAGTTTTACCATAACATTCCTTCAGTTTGGAACCAGTATGTAATTGATTCAATTATGGAATCGTGAATAATCATCGGTTCGGTCGTAATAATCTATACTTTTTTCTTCTATATGAAGAATGGATAATGTATGACGAAGTCTCAACAAGAATTCAATCAATTTAACCCCATTGTTTATAATTTTTTTTTTTTAATTATAACTAACATAACATGAATAAATAAACACGAATAAACAAGTTATTTTGAATCTCTATCTTCAAGTAACGTGATAGGATAAATTCAACAATTTCACACTTCTTAGAGTACCAAGAACTCATAAGAAATCATTAAAAAGATTTAATTGATTGAATAGTTTCCTACCCTATATCATTATTTGCATAAGGTTTTACAGTAAGTACCATTCGCTTTTTATCATCATTAAGAGAAAGATAAATCCATATTGGATTAAACCATCAATGATTAATAAAAAAAAAGACTGATGTAAGGAAAGATTGAAGATTTAGGTTGTTATTTTTTCATATTTCATATTGTAAAATTCAGTAATATTTAACAAATCAAAATTTCGTTTCATATGCGTGTTATTTGAACTCGATTAAATTTGTGAAAAAGATATGATTAAAAAAAAAAAAAAAAAGAAATAAGAATCACATTCTATAACAATATTATACTCTTAAACGGAAGACTGGTCGAAAAGACAATCTTTATTTTGATATATTTTATTATGATATAGATTATGATATAGATATATATTTTATTTTTTATTATAGATTAATAAAATTATAGATTAATAAAACGATCGTGGGTCAGGTATGTTCTGGGACGGAAGGATTCGAACCTCCGAATAGCGGGACCAAAACCCGTTGCCTTACCACTTGGCCACGCCCCATTTCTAGTCGACACTAATAAACACTAATATTGGTACTGGTTGTTCGTCAACTCAAGTCTAAATATCTATTATCTATAAAATAGATTACTAGAATTTTTATACATGTAGACGTAGAATTAAACAGAATTTATTGATCATTACATATAATTCAATTAAGATATTGTATGAAAGTATGGTTTATTCTATTCTCTTTTGATTTGAGAATTGAAGTATTTTTGATTGGGTGAGTTCAAATCAAAGAAAGTTTTTTGGTCTATCTTATTTTCTTTTTATTCATTTTTCTTTTCTATGAATAATAACATATTTATAATAATAAAATAATAAAAAACTCAATTTATTAATAACTCAATCAAAATAAATAAAATTATCCTCAAGAACAAAATGTTTGTTATGCTTAATATATTTAGTTTGATCTGTATCTGTCTTAATTCTGCTCTTTATTCAAGTAGTTTTTTCGTCGCCAAATTGCCCGAGGCCTACGCTTTTTTAAATCCAATCGTAGATGTTATGCCAGTAATACCCCTGTTTTTTTTTCTCTTAGCCTTTGTTTGGCAAGCTGCTGTAAGTTTTCGATGATATCTTTAATTTAATAATGTCTAGACAAATTCATGATTTATTGAAAAAAAAAAAAAAATTCAAAGAAAAGATAAGATCAGATAAGTCTTACACCCTCAATTCAAATATTGAAATTCTTGTACAACCGCGAAAAATCTGGATCACCCCACTTTATTTCTTGGTGTCAAAATAAAAAATCAAAATAGTAGGGTATGCGGTATAAAAACGGAGAATCTATTCTCTTTTTTACTAAAAAAAATCTTGGAGATTATGTAATGCTTACTCTCAAACTATTTGTTTACACGGTAGTGATATTCTTTGTTTCTCTCTTTATTTTCGGATTCCTGTCTAATGATCCAGGACGTAATCCTGGACGTGAAGAATAAAAGATAAGGTTTTTGTTTTCCTTGCTTGATTTTAAAATGTTCTTAGTAGGATTTTATCTATTACACATTTTTAACTATTAAAAATAAAAAGAGCTCGCGAAAAATTCGAAAGAAAATACCAAGTCATCAACAAAAACGGAAAGAGAGGGATTCGAACCCTCGGTACGAAAAACTCGTACAACGGATTAGCAATCCGACGCTTTAGTCCACTCAGCCATCTCTCCTCCCAATTGAAAAAGGATAATACTATGTTACATTATAAAAAATAAGGATTGAAAGAGCCCTTCATAATATTTTTTTTCATCCGAGAGTTCTTTTTAGTTCCACGGCCCGGCTAAGTACTGACCAGGCCGGGCCCGCCATTTATTGTTCCAACGAATCATAAATAATTTTTTTTTTTTATTTGAAAACTAAAATACTTGCTTGTTATTACGATTGGAAAAATAAAAACTCTTTTGATTTCTATGATATAGAATCAAATGATATCGAATCAAAGTGTCGTTTCTTATCTTAATTTTTTATATTTATTTTCTTTATTCCTTTTATTTTAGTAAAGTAAATAAATAACAAAAAGGGAGCTGTGGATTCTTGCACAATACATTTTCATGTATGTTATGGCTTAAGTAGTTTTGTCGAGACGTCTAGGTCAAAAACCTCCGGCAAAAAAACACTTGTTATTTAGTTTTAGTTATTGAAATTTAATGAATTCTCTTTTCCGAATCTCATTGGGTTCTCTGATACAACACGTAAACGCTCTAATTTTCATGATTATTTTATGATCCTATCCTTTCTTTTTACTCTTTTAACTTTTTATTACGACCCATTTTCTTGTTCGACAAAAGGTTCATTTATATACAATAATCGGATTGTAGCGGGTATAGTTTAGTGGTAAAAGTGTGATTCGTTCTATAATCCTTTATATAGTTAAGGGGTCTTTCGGTTTGATTAATATTTCATTCCGACCAAAAACTTTATTTCTTAAAAGGATTTAATCCTTTACCTCTCAATGAAAAATTCGAGGAAGAATATACATTCTCGTGATTTGTATCCAAGAATCAATTAAAAATTGAAAAATTGGATTATGAGATTACGAAACATAATTTTTTTTTTTATTAGATCAATACTTCTAATTGAATAAGTATGAGTAAAGGATCCATGGATAAAGATAGAAAGTGGCTTTCGAATCGTAACTAAATCTTTAATTTGGAATTTGTATTACGGAAATTGAAGCAAAATGGCTATTAAACAATGACTTTGGTTTACTAGAGACATCGACAAATTGTTTTAGCTCGGTAGAAACAAAATGCTTTTCCTAAGGATTCTCTCACATAGAAATAGAGAACGAAGTAACTAGAAAGGTTGTTATAATAGAATCCCCCTCTTTTCTATAGGGATCGTCTAGAAAGCGGGTTGTTCTGAATACATTCAGACAGAAAAGCTGACATAGATGTTATGGGTGGAATTTTTTTTTTCGTTCATGTCTTAATATAGGAATTTATACATCTTCCATAAAGGAGCCGAATGAAACCAAAGTTTCACGTTCAGTTTTGAATTAGAGACGTTAAAAATGATGAATCAACGTCGACTATAACCCCTAGCCTTCCAAGCTAACGATGCGGGTTCGATTCCCGCTACCCGCTTTTACTTTATTTTTTTATTAAATTAATAAGAAATAATAAAAAAATAGAATTAAATATTTTGAGATTTTTATTATTTTATAAAAAATTTTATGAATATAATTAATGTAATGCATCATTGACTTGAATACGGAATTCCCGGAATTGGTTCAACTATTTTTCCGAACAAG